AATAGAAATATACAGGACTCTATATACGATAGAAAGCAATAGGAATAAAAAAATCAAGCATTTCCATATTAGAGAGTTGTAAACAAAAGGAAAGAGATCTAAAAGAAAAAATATTTTTTCTAAGATTATCTTTTCGTACACTTATATATTATATCGTATTTTTTCTCAAGGAATATTTACTTTATATTATATTGGTCGGCCAATCTTCTTAATTCATCAAATCAGAATTTCAATAAGATATATGTTTACGACGTGTGAGTAAATAAAAAACCGGAGAAACGATTCTACCTTACAATTGCAATTGATTTTATTCAACAATTGACCAAAAGAAAATATTCTAAATAAAATAATAAATTGCATGAACTTAGATCAATCAAATAATGATATTTCTATGCAATCATCGGCCCTAATCAATTTCAATTTAATTTGCCCATTTAGATTAGATTGTATTCGGTTGGAATGCTGATAACGAAAACGGAAGGAAGAAAAAAATTTACAAAACAAAAACGGGATTCCTAAAAAAATAGATTGATTCTCGAATCTGATTGAATTTACTGGTTTACGTTATGGAAGAAAGACATGTATATGTGATATTAGATATTACTAGTTATATATGAATTAAAGATATATTTCATTTCCCCTACTACTCTAGGGGGGTGCCAACAGAAGTCCTTTCGTCTCGTTGAGACTGTGACTTGCCTGAATAAACAGATGAAATCAAGAAAAGATGAAAGAATTGTGAAATAACAGTTCGGAACCAAGAAATGGAAAAACGAGAATTCTATGGATTCGTGAAGACTCTGTGGATAGAAACGAAAAAGGATATATCGAAGTAGTTCTGATAATTCAATAATATTATTACTATTACTTATACTTAAATTCGAAGTTCTTAGTTACTTCGACTAGATTAATCCTATCGATGGAATAATTAAGTCATAATTCATTGTTTGATTGTATCATTAACCATTTATTTTTGTTGGTACGAGGAACTTATCATGAATCCACTGATTTCTGCTGCTTCCGTTATTGCTGCTGGATTAGCCGTAGGGCTTGCTTCTATCGGACCTGGAGTTGGTCAAGGTACTGCTGCGGGTCAAGCCGTAGAGGGTATCGCGAGACAGCCCGAGGCAGAGGGAAAGATACGAGGTACTCTATTGCTTAGTCTAGCTTTTATGGAAGCTTTAACAATTTATGGATTGGTTGTAGCATTAGCACTTTTATTTGCGAATCCTTTTGTTTAATCTTAGAAATAGGAAAAATACATATTTTTCCTATTTTATTGTCGTGGACTTGTCGTTTGCTTTTTCAAATTAGATCAAGATTTCACTCCTACAATTACTTATTCGTTGAGAAAATAACCTACGTTAGGGAAGGGCTGATTTGCAGATGAGGAATTAGTATACCAACTCGCTTTCATCCTTCCCGTTCGTAGTACAAGGGAAAATATTTTCTGAGGGTGTTCCAACAATCAAGGGGTAGTTCATAGTTTATAACTATAAATAAACTATAACTCGAATATTTTTTGACTCGATTTCAAAAAAAAAAGAATAAATAAAAAAAGAGGGGCAAAGTGATAGAAAAAGAACTTTGGTCGTCTATCTATAAGAGGAGATTATATGAAAAATGTAACCGATTCTTTCGTTTCTTTAGGCCACTGGCCATCTGCCGGGAGTTTCGGATTTAATACCGATATTTTAGCAACAAATCCAATAAATCTAAGTGTAGTGATTGGTGTATTGATCTTTTTTGGAAAGGGAGTGTGTGTGAGTTGTTTATTTCAAGAATAGGCTGGATCCAACCAGCTGTACCCTTTTCCGTTATAATTAGGAAAGAAAGGTGCATGATCCTGCGAATTACTTCTGAAGAAATTAAGAAATGATATGTAAGAACCATCACATTTCGTGATTAATTGGCAAATCCACTTTGATTCTCTAGCAACCAATAATGTGGGACTGTTAAGATGGTTAAAGCAAATCGTTTGAAGTCTAGACACAGCATGGTACTCTTTCTACCACTATGTTAATATAGAGATCGTTTTCAAATGAATATTTTATCGATATAGGACACTCATCTTGATAAAATAATTTGAACCGCTTATTCTAAAAATAGGCATTTTCCCTCTTTTATCTAATGCTGAATCGACGACCTATGCCTTAATGTATAAGTAAGAAAAATCTTTTGGATTTGAACTGAAGAAAAAAAAAGAAACAACTTTGCTGACAATTACATATTTTTTATTTTGTCAGAAGAGTCCTCCAAATATTTTGGTTTTGTATTAGATTCGTGTTTTTTTTTACTTTTTTTTGGACTATGAATAAAGAAGAGAGGATAGGCTCATTACATTCATAAAAAAGCTATGAGAATTTACCAAGTAATTGAGCGTGATAGCCAAATGAATCGAAAGATTCATGTTTGGTTTGGGAAGGGGTTATGGAAGCTTTCAAATGAACGGAATTATAATCTACTTTCATTAAGTGATTTATTAGATAATCGAAAACAG